AAGCCAATTTTCCATCGAATTGTTATTCGATACCGAGGACTTAGAGACTCTCCTGAGTCTCTATAGAAAGTATCTTCAGCCCTTTCCACAACCACTAATTTGATTTTCCGTCGGGCTATCCAATCTAATTCAGGACCCGGTAATTAAACACTACATTAGTAGTGGAAGGGAATCAAAAAATCTTTATATGAGAGCCCTTCCACCACTCATCTGTCCTTGAATCCTAGAGGCAAGGATTTAGAGCACTTTAGCTTTCGAGAGCCAAACTTCCAGATGTTTAGAACCAAGCAAGCAAGTCTCAAGAGTCCTTTTACTTTGTTTGCTTCTGCTGGGGAAAAATTCAGCGAGTTATATCAGCAAAACGAAATAAGAGATTTCGAGTTTTTTCTTGATCAGGCGACACCCGGATTTGAACTGGGGAAAAAGGATTTGCAGTCCCCCGCCTTACCGCTCGGCCATGCCGCCAAAATGTATGATACCCTACAAAATAGATGAAAAAAGTCTCCCTTTGTTTTGCGTCGAGTGGGGGGTTCCTAAACTTCTTTTTTATTGGACTTGCATCTTGAATCCCGTTTTCTTAAATTTAACCCCTGCCCGAAAAGAAAAAAATCCTTCGTTTTTTGGATTGGATCCATCCCTTCGGTTGTATGTATAGTATCTCAAAAACGAAATATCTAAAAATTTTCCCTCTCTTTTTTATATTGATATTGAAAAATTGAAAAACCAAATGTGGTTTTTCAGCCACAAAAGCCAAAATTTAGGACAAATTGGAACCATTAACTATTAAATGGGACTGTAAATTCATGAACGATTCTTGGATTTGAATCCAAAATTGTCTTTTCTTAATCCTAATTCTAATTAGATAAGAAAATCCAAATTGATACATAACTAATCAATATTGATTCTTTTCCATAAAAAAAATCCTTTCCAATTTCCATTATAACAGCAAATAGAAGTATATGTAAACCCCAGAACATAAATTGTTATACAAATATCTAATTGGATATCATATCTATATATTATGATGACTATAGAGAATTATCAGTAAATTGGAGTGCTTCCATTTTTCATTCAATAGATGGAATAGAAAATGGAAATTTTGATATAGCATAGCACGCGCTGTCCCGAATAGAACTTCAATAAAGGAGGAAACATAGATAGCTATCTACACATGGTTAATAAATCCAAACTTTATTACTATGTTACGCCCTTCAATCGTATTCTACTAAAAAAAGGTAAAATAAAAGTATCTCTCTTTTATGCGAATCATTTGTTGAACAATAGAATCCATGAAAAAGTTAAGTGCTAAAAAAATATCAACTCTATATTTTTGATGATTATAATGTCTTTATATCATCGAACAGATTAAATCCGAATCCATTTCTTTTTCTGGTACCCAATCGGATTAGAGTATGTAATATCATAATAATGGTAGAAATGAAATCACTTTTTTTTTTGATATTCTATCCAAAACTCCATAAGCCTAAGTGGCATTTATTAATTCCTTTCGATTTTGTATCTGTTACAAATTCCAATTTGAATATAAAATTGTCTTTATTCCTCCGTTCATATGCATTTCATACATTCCATATACGGGGTGAGTCAAATTTCATGTGATTCAGTAAACAAAATAGAAATTCCATCATTGCTAAATCAATCCATATGATTTGATGAAGAATGGGTCAATAATGGAATTTTTGGAGAAAAGGGAAATTCAAAATGCTCGGGGATGGAAATGATGAGGGAATGTCTACAATACCTGGGTTTAATCAGATACAATTTGAAGGATTTTGTAGATTCATTGATCAGGGCTTAACAGAAGAACTTTATAAGTTTCCAAAAATTGAAGATACAGATCAAGAAATTGAATTTCAATTATTTGTGGAAACATATCAATTGGTAGAACCTTTGATAAAAGAAAGAGATGCTGTATATGAATCACTCACATATTCTTCTGAATTATATGTATCCGCGGGATTAATTTGGAAAACCAGTAGGGATATGCAAGAACAAACTCTTTTTATTGGAAACATTCCTTTAATGAATTCCCTGGGAACTTCTATAGTAAATGGAATATACAGAATTGTGATCAATCAAATATTGCAAAGTCCCGGTATCTATTACCGGTCAGAATTGGACCATAACGGAATTTCGGTCTATACCGGGACCATAATATCAGATTGGGGAGGAAGATTAGAATTAGAGATTGATCGAAAAGCAAGGATATGGGCTCGTGTGAGTAGGAAACAGAAAATATCTATTCTAGTTCTATCATCAGCTATGGGTTCGAATCTAAGAGAAATTCTAGAGAATGTTTGCTATCCTGAAATTTTCTTGTCTTTCCTGAATGATAAAGAGAAAAAAAAAATGGGGTCAAAAGAAAATGCCATTTTGGAGTTTTATCAACAATTTGCTTGTGTAGGCGGAGATCCTGTATTTTCTGAATCCTTATGTAAGGAATTACAAAAAAAATTCTTTCAACAAAGATGTGAATTAGGAA